CTGTGCAAAAATGGGATATGCATTTGAAATAGATGCTCGAGTTATTACATATATCATGATCGATACATAAATAGATCGAGTCATCTGTTCTTTTACCCAAGAAAAAGTATTTCTATTTTGCATGGTCCAATCATTGATCCCCGGAATTTCTACAATAAATTTGATAGGTATCTAGTAGAATTCCCTATCCACAAGTTTGCCATTATATTGATTGTACTGAAAGAATTGTATTATAGTAAGAATACCTTGAAGTAAATAAGGTAGAAGTATAAAGAAAAAGATCTAATAAATTATTCATTCATTCATTGAATGATAAATTACTACAAGCGAAGGAGATACACGATTTAAAAAATGGAAGATCCAATATTTCACAATTGTATCTAGAATCACTGGAAAAGTGGAAACAAGACCAGATATAATCTGATCATTCTGAGCCAATCCAAAATCGCTGTAGATCGAACCAATCATTAGTTCCCAACCATGGGTCGAGTGAAATCCGATCCATAAATCAGTAACTAAAAGAATCAAAAAAGCTTTGATTGTATCACTTAAGTTATAGAGAAATTCCTGAATCCAAGAATTTAGAATGAAAAGTTCTTCATTACCCAGAAAAAAATAACCACTTAGAATAGTGAAACAGATTAGATTTGTAGAGAAATGCAAAATGATATGGAAATGAGATTCATTGTGTTTTTGGACCAATTGTATTGTTTCCTTGTGTATTCCTATAGGAATCCTTTGCATATGTGTCTCCGAGTACTCCTTTATCATCTCGTCCAACAGGAATAGTTCTTCTAATTCCAGAAATTTTTCTAGAACATTTTTCTCTTGAATATCATTCAAAAGGATTTCGTATTGCCTGGTATTCCACCAATTAATAACCCAAGTTTCTAGACATTTATTAAATGAGAGAGAAATCCACCAGGGCAAAAAGAGTATAGACACAAGATATGGGAGGGAAGCCAATGCTTTCTTTTTTTTCATTCTGTATCTCTGTATCCATGATGTGAATTGTTAATGAACCTGTTTCATTTGTCGATTCTATCTGAGATTTCTATGAAGCACAAATTATATAACAAGAGCCTATAACTCTAACAAGAAAACAAGAATAAGGTATCGAACCTATGGATCTTTTCCTATTTTTGTTTTTGTGTAAGAATTGAGTCTTTGGATCTAGAATAATCTAGAATAGAACATAGAAGAAGGGCCCTTTTCAAATGAAAAAAAAAAAAGAAGTAAATATTATTTCTATATTTCAGAGATCACAATTAGGCAAATTGTAACCAAATTTCCCTTCATTTATTCCTTTCGATGAAGACTCAAAAACCCATTTGAACTAACGAATAGAGTTTGGATTTAAAGACGAAACCTACCGGATCCTTTAATTCTTTTATTTCTATTTTGAATTCGAAATATTTCACTGTCTAACCGCAGCGCGGGGATAGGGTATCAATTCAAAGGCCTAAAAAGAGGAATTATGTTTTATGAAAACAAAAGACATGTTAGGATATTTGATGAATCTATAATTATTAGACCTTTTACTAGTATAAAGAGTGAAGCTGGACACCATGTGTATGCGTATACAAAATAGTTTCCATTCTCCTTAATATATTTTTTTTTAATATATTCTATTTGATTAGTTATATTTTTGATTAGTTATATTAGATTTTATTAATATTGTTCCATATACGTCCTCCTGCTTTTGAGATGTATTAAGTTCCTTCTCTCATGCTGAGATTTATTCTTCAGTTCATTTCAAAATACTTCAATAGGTACGCGCAAGAAATAGGCCAATTCGGCAGCTTTTTGTTCAATTTCTCGTGGAGTCAAATTCTCATCAGTACGGGTCAAGGGAATAGCTCCTTGGCCCCTGACTTCCATATAAAGAACACGACGAGGAAAAAGACCCTCTCTCACCTCCATTCTGATTGATTGGATATCTTTCAGAAAGAAACGAAGAAAGACGCGACGATTTCTTCCAGGAAATCCCCAACGAAAAAGGGACATTATCCCTTCTTTTCTATCGAATTGGTCATAACCACTACCTACATTCCATGAAATTGTGCACCACAAATAAGAACTAATGAATAGACCTGCGATCCCATAAAAAGACATCACGATCCCTTGTGGGAAAAAAAGAATTTGCTGATAAGGAAATACGGATATCAGATTTTTACCAAGATAACTGGAAGTTCCAACCACTAAGAATCCTAGTGAACCTAAAAAAAGGATAAAGGCCCAGCAAAAATTACTTGTTTTTCGAGACCCTGTTATAAGTTCTATCCATATATGTTCTGATCGCCAGTTCATACTATACTAGATCCAGTTGCATTCAATTGGAATTGAGAGAATAATCCAAAAGGATTTGACTCGACTTTTATTGCTTAATCCCGAAGTAACTTTCATCAACTAGCAGCATTCCGACAGGAACTCTTAGGAATAATTGGTTAGATAAATTTAGTTTCTATTTCAAATATTTTTCAAAAAAGATTTGCTGATCATTTTGAATTTAATCATTTAATTGATTAAGCTATAACCGCATATACATGCATTAATGCGTATATTATGCATCGGCATACATAACAAAACAACTCTTCCATTTGTTTTCGGAAAAGCCACATATCATATATCCTACCATATTACATTAAAAAAGTATCTGTCTGATGATCCAGTTTTGAAATAAATTGATGAGATTTGGTCCCATCATATTTAGACAATCTTATTTCTTTGGACATAAAGAGATAAAGAAGCCATTGCTATTGCCGGAAAGACTAGGGCCACTACAGGAACAAAAATAGAGGGAAGGTTAAAATCTATCATAGAATGGGTACCTCAATTTCATATTTGTACCTATTATAATTATAAATATATCTTATGATAAGTCTATCTATTAGATATAGAATATTTATAGAATATTAAGAGAATATTAATATGAAATATTTCATAACCAATAACGAATGTAGAACTCAATGAAGTGTACCTATTCCTCTTTCTACACGAATATTTATGAGAATCCGCTTTAAGAAATTGGATTCTTCTTCTCCCATATTTATCTTCATCGTCTTTCTATCTTTCCTTTCATCAAAACACCTTTTTTTTTAATCTTGATTCAAAGGAAGGAAACCATGTAGCTGAAATAACTCATTAAGAACACCTTTGAAAGGATTACGTGGTACGATTGGATCGAATAAGCCCTTATCGAATAAATACTCAGCCACCTGTAAACCGTCGGGTACTGTCTTTTTCAATGTTTGTTCAATTACTCTTTTACCCGCAAATGCAATGTAGGCATTAGGTTCAGCAATAATGATATCTCCCAACATACCAAAACTTGCTGTAACTCCGCCAGTTGTAGGAGATGTAAGGATTGATACATAAAATAACTTTTTATTTAATTGATAATCATATAAAGCAGAAGATATTTTAGCCATTTGCATCAAGCTCAAACTCCCTTCTTGCATGCGTGCTCCTCCAGAAGCACACACAATAATGACAGGTAGAGATCTATTAGTAGCATACTCGATCAAACGGGTGATTTTCTCACCTACTACGGATCCCATACTACCTCCTATAAACTGAAAATCCATAACTCCAATTGCTATGGGAATACTATTTAGTTGACCTATGCCCGTTTGAACAGCTTCAGTTAAACCCGTTTTTATTTGATAAAAAGAGATGCGATCTATATAAGGTTCCTCCTCTGAATGAAATTCAATGGGGTCCATAGAAACCATATCTTCATCCATAGGCTCCCAAGTGCCAGGATCTATAAAGAGTTCAATTCTATCTGAACTACTCATTTTCAAATGATATCCGCAGTGTTCACAAATATTCATTTTTGAACTAAAAAATTTTTTATAATTTAATCCATAACAATTCTCACATTGAACCCATAACTGTTTGTATTTTGTATTTATATCGAAATCATTAGATCTTTCTATTCTATTGAAAGAACTGCTACTAGTTTTGATACTAGAATTTCCACTTTCAATACTACTTATATTTTCTGTACAAATGAAACTAAAAATGTAACTGTCGATACCACTGTAAATGTCACTATTGATTTCAAAATGAAGATAACTATCAATGCAACTATTAATGTGATTATTCCAATTAGATTGAGTATCATACATGGAATAATAATAGTAGTAATTACTACTATTAGACCCACTATTCAAATAACTAGAAAAAAGAATCTCTAGTTCACTCAAACTAGCATTGTCAATATCAAAAATTTGATTTTCAATATCAAAATATACAGAATAAGTGTCACCATTACTATTTCTAACTAAAAAAGTATGATCAGAGATCAAACTCCAAATATTCCTGTTATCAAATAAATAATTTAGATAATTAATATTACTGAAACTATAACTGTCCCAACTAGGAATCTTTTTCTCCGCATCATTTAGAATAGTTTCTTCACTTCCACTGGTATGTCCAAGAGCATCAAGACTATCATCCATTGATTTACTTAGTCCACATCTATGTTCTAACTTCTTGTTAGACAACATAGAATTTAACCAACATTTTTCCATAGATTTTTTCTGCCCCCTATTTGATAAAAACCTAATACTAATAGATGAATAGTCATTCGATGAAGAAAAAACGATGAAGAAAAAATCATTTTACTATTTTTTTTCTTTTTATTTCTCATCAGAATTCAAATGAAGTATATGATCCAATCATTAAGATTGTTAATGAAAAACGAGTGAGTCTTGAAAATAAAAGATTCTCTTTTTGAGGAATCCGGTGAATCATTTCAATATTATGATAGAGATTATGATAAAATCTTTTCCTCAAAAAAAGATAAAGATATATGATATATAAAGACAGGTTTTTCTCATGTAAAACTTTCAATTCTCATCAAAAAGATACATAGTTGTTTCTTCCCATAAATTAAAAATGAATTATTGTCTCGTAGAATCTCGTGTCATATAGTCAAATAAGAAAATGAGTTTATATTACAACAGGGAACGAAAAAGACAATAGGGAACGAA